ATCCCATCTAGATATAAGCAACCGATCCTTTTTTTAAATCAAAGCAAGATATGCAAAAATAGACGTTTCTTATTTTTTTGTTACCCGGAATAAGTATAAATGTTTTCCGCGGAGGAATGGAATACTAATTTATTCCTATGTAGGATTCAGGAACAAGAAGATTTAATCGGAAATATCGACAAATTCTTGCGGCATAGCCTAAGGAAATGCAAAACAAATTCCGAGGCTGCAATTCTATCTCTATCGAATTTGAATATCAGAGTAGCTGATATAGTTAGGATTCAATGGGTCAGGTCCACTTACTTTTTCTTTTGTTTATTTCTTATATTTACGATGGATTTGATTGGAATAATGGAGAAGTAGGGATATTTGGCAATTCATAATTGGGTAGATAGGATATCTATGTCCTAGAAGCAAAAATATTGAATAATAAAACCTGAGTAGAAGTATAGCCTGTAGTGACATAGCCGTCCTCCCATCCCAATAAGTGGAGTGACTTATCATTTTATTATAATATAATGAACAATTGTTCAACTTGATAATGACTATGATGATATAATCATTAGAATAATATTCTAATAGAATTAGAAAAACTTATATAATATATATTATCCAGATGGTTTTTATTACAAATATCAACAAGATCCCTATTATCCACTAAAAAAATGAAGACTAAAACTGGAGTTTTTTGGAAAAGCCCCTTATCGGATTTGAACCGATGACTTACGCCTTACCATGGCGTTACTCTACCGCTGAGTTAAAAGGGCCTTATTTTATTCCACTCCTGAATGAGCCAATGTGAAGACATATATATATTATATACACGGGCAGTAGACTCATAGTGTCTCCGTTGGGAAGAAGAATTTTTTAGCCAGTCTAGGCTAAACCCGAATTGTTTTTTTTCTTTTATTGACCCCCTATCACAACGAAATTCGCTTGGATACACAATTTAACATTTAACATAAACCAAGATATGATATGATATTTGATATGTGATCAAATCATGTAATGAAAAGATTCAACTCGTACCTGGCTTATAAGAAAAGAGACTTTCTATCGTTTCTTAATTTCCTAGCCGTGGGATAGGCCTATCTCATCTTAATAATGCGTGAATCGAAAGAATGGGGTTTAACCTTTTTCTGTCGGACAAATCACCGGGGATCCTATACTTCAACTTCATTAATTAGAACACATTACATTCTATAGAATATTCTATAATATTTATCCATTATTAGAATGATATGGATCTATCTCCAATGTAGAAATATTGAATAGATATAGATAGATAGAAATTTTTAATGGTTCATAAACCATGAATATGAATTAAGAATAAAAAAATTCTATCGGAATCACGAAAGGCGGAAAACTTATTCGGGTTTAGTCACATCATTACATTATATTGACAATTGCAAGAAACTATTCATACTATGACTCTAGTATACTGTCTGCCGATCGGGCGTATAAGCCCCTATCGTCTAGTGGTTCAGGACATCTCTCTTTCAAGGAGGCAGCGGGGATTCGAGTTCCCCTGGGGGTAGGGTACTCCCATCCCCAAGGTGGTTGTTCATGTATTATCAATAAGTCTAGAATTGATTCTTTCTTCCTGGGTCGATGCCCGAGTGGTTAATGGGGACGGACTGTAAATTCGTTGGCAATATGTCTACGCTGGTTCAAATCCAGCTCGGCCCAAGAATTCGCCGGTCCATCATGAGATTCTATAAAAAATCTGTCCGCCGGAAACGCCTGGGAATAAAGAAAAGAATACATTTTATATCCTCTTTGTTCCCGTATATTCTTAATTTTTGAATGATCTGGATTCATATCATGATCCGTAAATAGGTGGAAAGGGTTAAAGTGAAATTTTAAACAATCAAATTTTTCATTGAAAGATTTCTTATCAATAGATTTAACACGATTTGACAATAGGAGGACTAGTAATCCGTGTCATTCTCACTAAAGCCCATATGCATGTGGATATTAATATAGCGCCCCTTTTTCTGTTCCAATACGACGACTCGAAATGGAAATAGTTTTAATCAAATCATATCATTAAGGCTGTATACCTTATTTCTCTGGGATTGTAGTTCAATTGGTCAGAGCACCGCCCTGTCAAGGCGGAAGCTGCGGGTTCGAGCCCCGTCAGTCCCGACCTAGTATCCGATGACTCCATCAATTCATCTCTTTATTTTCTGGCAGGGGCGGGGGTCTAATTACCAGAGAGTCCTTATTTCTTTTTTTGTTTCGAATTTATTAAAATACAAGACGACAATTTCAATTATTTCAATTAGTACCGATTGCTGGGGGATAGACATTTATGGATTGTTACAATTCCCGGTAGCACTCTAGTTAAGATTCCAAGAGCTATCTGTCTGGTTTTTTCGATTGCTCCTGATCCGTGGAAGGGAATCGAATACCCATATATATATATATTTTCACCAGAGCATATACACAAATTTGGATTCGTTTATTGTACGATACTAAGGTAATTACCTCGATAAAATACTTTTCCAATTAAAGCTAACCCCCCTTAACTCCGATTTTGTATAACCTAAATTACTAATTGAAAAATCTATTTATACAAGCTGCACACTTCATTTTTGATATTGATATATGGGGTGTCCCGGTACCAATCCAAGGAAAGAAAGGAGCATTTTAATAAAAGAAAGATCACACAAAGAACTACCCCTCTTCTCTTAGTGGGGGAATTAATAAAATAATCTTTTTTTATCTCCATTGAATTGAAGGGGAAGGTCCTATCGAATCGAATAAAGAACAAGCTAAAAAAAGGGTAAATTTGTCGAAATATTAGATCTTTTCTTCGTCCTTTTCCATTTCACTTCTACTCTTTGTTGGGTTTGTGACCAATGGAAGTGGAAGATGGGTCAGATCAGATGATACCACATTATATGATATGATTCGATAAAGAAGACGGTAGGTTATCGAAAATAACGAATGGATAAAGAATAAGAAATTCAACGGGATTCTTGATTGGATCAGGAATTTTTGATTACGTTTTTATTCCGTATGAATAAGGATCTTCCTATGTTATACTATTCCATTCTCGACGATGAATAGATTTGATAGCCCATCTATTATATTGTTATTCATGATATTGATCTGAGTCAATATCATCGGGATGTATTCCCTCATTGAATTTGCAGGAAAAAGATTTAGAATCTCTATGGGATTAGATCCCGAGTTATTATGAAGTAAAAAAACGATGAAATTATGGAAGTCAATATTCTCGCATTTATTGCTACTGCACTGTTCATTCTAGTTCCTACTGCTTTTTTACTTATCATTTATGTAAAAACGGTCAGTCAAAATGATTAATTTGAATCCCTTTCATTTCTTCCATTATTGCTAAGAACTAAGAATTCAAGCTTGATTCAAATTCCATCTTAAATGAGATGAGATGCGCTGATCCAAATCAGCAGTATTATGAGATCGGATAGTATGGTAGAAAGGTTCGCCTATTTCTTTCTACCGCACTATCGATTATTATATAAAATTCGAAAGTTGGATTAGACTGTTAGACTGTATAAAGATATATATATATTCTATATAGATCACTCCATAATATGTATATTGATAGTATGCACATATAACTCCCATACATGCTCCATCCATTTGATTTGTACCCTACCATTTTGATCAATATGCGATAAGATAATTGAATGCCTACTTTTATTCTTATGGCTTACGGTTCTAATTACTAGTTTATTATTTATTTCCAATATGGATCCGGCCTGGGATCTGCCGAAACAATCAATAGAAGAAGATATGGTATGGGTGTAGAATAGGTTCTATAAAAGAAAGCGGGTCATCTTTTTTTTTAGCATTCCGATAAGGAGTAATTGATTTAGCCATTTTGACAGATGATTCAAGGAATTCCATGGGAAATTTTTTCATATTTGTAAAATAAAAAGAGTAATGGATCCCACCTATTTCTAACGCGTGAACCATGATGAGTCGATAAAATAGAAATAATATTTCTAGGAGTCTAAAGGTAAATGCGTAATATGTGAACCGCCCAAGGCAAGATCTTATTATGCAGAGTACTGTACTTCGTTGGACAAACACGCTATCGATGTTTCCCTCGGTATAAAGTACGTATCTACATAATAACAGATATCCTTCCTCTTTGAAGAGTAAGGCGAGAAACAAAGAAAAAGGGGGGTTGCTTGCTCCTCATTGTAATATCCATATATAATTCTGTTAAGAGCTAATTCATCGAACTATAATATTTAGGGCGAATTCGGTTGGAATTTCATATCATTTGTATTCCTTTTACTTTCAAAATACGACCATGGTAATCGTTGAAATATTTGTTTGATTGAAAGGTTATTCTTCATCTATTAGATTACTTTAACTGGATTCCAGTATTCTAATTTTGAAATGAAGATCTTTTTTCTTTTAAAACGCTTTGCAGAACGCTCTATGAAACTATTAATACAGTTTGATTACTCAACTCAATTAAATTAGTAATGACCCTAGAGTCCACTTCTTCCCCATACTACGAGTGAAAGGGAAAATGTAAAGACTACCATTAAAGCAGCCCAAGCAAGACTTACTATATCCATGTGAATTATATGCCCCCTATCTCTATAAATATGATGAAGAAACTCTTCCATTATTGATCACTAATAATAATGTAATCAATGGCACAGAGTCAAAAAAGGATTCTCGACGAAGGCTATTGATGAACCGAGCAAATAACTCCACCCATAACAAGTTCATATAGGATTTCTGGTAGAATTTGAAAGCATTAAGTACAAGCAAGATACACAGTTACTTTCTTGTAATTATCAAGGAAATGCTATTAAGGGAATATGCAGGAATAGTAGGACCTATTCTTTCTTTTGTTACCATTCATAATAATAATAATAAAAAAACATAACAATATACAATCAAGATAGATATCACTATCTATCACATATCTCTATCTACGCTTTGATCTAATCCTTTCCTTATGGCCTCCCGAGTGTCCTTGTGAAATA